TCGTTCCGTTTGAAGAAAGGAAGGATCCCAAAGAATCGATCTCTCTTTTAGTTGCTGAATCTCTGTTTGATCGATCAATGTGTGATATTCTGAATTCTCATTTATAACGGAATCGAAATGATCTCTGGATTGATCAGAAGAAGATCCTTTCCATTGGCTAGAATCCGTTACTTGAACGAAAATAGACCTTGTGGAATCATATTGAATATTTGACAATACATTCCGTACCTTGCTAAAAAACCGATCCTTGTTTACCAACCACACATTGTCTAACCAAATCCAATTCTCTCTCGAGGCGTTCCTCCAAAAATCCGATTCGTGCTGATTCTTCCCCCAACTAACGAAGAGATCTTGGCGGAATTGCCACATATGAAATTGAGCACAATTTTGCAAAGAAATACCCCACTTGTTTCTCGAGAAGAGATGGGAAACATGCTCAATATCATTGGATTGCATAGTTGCCCCAGCTCCTTGTTGTTTGAAGAAACTCTCCCCCTGAATTGGTCTTTTTTCACGAAAAGAAGACATGAGATAACAAATCAAGTCTTTCCCTAAGATTTTGAATAGCTGTCCCGAATTCAAGTTGATTATGTTTCGTTTCTTCCTCGGAGAAAGACGATCAAAAAATTCCCAATCATGGTCCTTGCGGATCGGATCATCCGTATAGGATAAAAAAAGAAACTCCAGATATTTGCTATCTTTCTCTTTGAATGAGATCTCAATTCCAGCTACGGTTTCCTTAGATATCTGACAACTAGAATCCCTATTTTTTCCGATCCGGTTCCTCCACCACCGCGAACCCCGGTTAGATTCAGGCATGATACGCTTTTTCTTTATTGGGATAACCCAAGTACTCTCTTGCGGATCCATGAAACAACTCTCAGAAATCTTTTTCCCTTTTGTAAGATACAGGAGCGAAACAATCAACCTATTTCTATTGGAAGACCAAAAAGATTCTTCCAATGTCTCCTTTCTGGGTCCAATGGAATTCATAGGTATAGGAAGAAGCCCCATCAAATAGAGATTTTTTCTTTCGACCATCTTTCGATTGTTAATACGAGATATAAGGACCACTACTACAAGCAGTACTACACCTTTGATCGTGAAATATCGATTGCTTGTTGCACCCTGTGAATCACGTGAAAGTAGGATACTCCAAATTCGGGGGTCAAAGAGTTTCATAAAACGTTCTTGGTGGAAAAAAATGTGAGTGAAAGATCCCACTGAATCGAATTTGATCCATGAATCTAAGAAATAGTGAGAATTCTTGATCTCTCTCAATATCTCTCTCAATTCGAATATCCAGGATTTGAATTGATGTCGTTTCATTGATTCCTCCTAAAGATTTCATTTCAATTGGAATTTGGTTATTCACGATGTACGATGATCCCTGTTAAGCATCCATGGCTGAATGGTTAAAGCGCCCAACTCATAATTGGCAAATTCGTAGGTTCAATTCCTGCTGGATGCACGCCAATGGGAACATTCAATAAGTCTATTGGAATTGGCTCTGTATCAATGGAATCTCATCATCCATACATAGCGAATTGGTATGGTATATTCATACCATAACATATGAACAGTAAGAACTATAATTCTTATCGATACTGGAACTCATAGGGAAGAAAATGGATTTATGGATGGAATCAAATATGCAGTATTTACAGAAAAAAGTATTCGGTTATTGGGGAACAATCAATATACTTCTAATGTCGAATCAGGATCAACTAGGACAGAAATAAAGCATTGGGTCGAACTCTTCTTTGGTGTCAAGGTAAGAGCTATGAATAGTCATCGACTCCCGGGAAAGGGTAAAAGGATGGGACCTATTATGGGACATACAATGCATTACAGACGTATGATCATTACGCTTCAACCGGGTTATTCTATTCCACCTCTTATAGAGAAAAGAACTTAAAGCAAAAGACTTAATAACACGGCAATACATTTATACAAAACTTCTACCCCGAGCACACGCAATGGAGCCGTAGACAGTCAAGTGAAATCCAATCCACGAAAGAATTTGATCTATGGACAGCATCGTTGTGGTAAAGGTCGTAATGCCAGGGGGATCATTACCGCAGGGCATAGAGGGGGAGGTCATAAGCGTCTATACCGTAAAATCGACTTTCGACGGAATGAAAAAGGGATATCTGGTAGAATCGTAACCATAGAATATGACCCTAATCGAAATGCATACATTTGTCTCATACACTATGGGGATGGTGAGAAGAGATATATTTTACATCCCAGAGGGGCTATAATTGGAGATACCATTGTTTCTGGTACAGAAGTTCCTATATCAATGGGAAATGCCCTACCTTTGAGTGCGGTTTGAACTATTGATTTACGTAATTGGAAGTAACCAATTAGGTTTACGACGAAACCTAGAAATCGATCACTGATCCAATTGGAGTACCTCTACGGGATAGACCTCAACAGAAAACTGTTGAGTAACGGCAGCAAGTGATTGAGTTCAGTAGTTCCTCATAGAAGATTATTGACTCTAGAGATATGGTAATATGGAGAAGACAAAATTGTTTGAAGCGCGCACAGAACCGGAAGCGCCCCTTGTTTCAAAGAGAGGAGGACGGGTTATTCACATTTCATTTGATGGTCAGAGGCGAATTGAAAGCTAAGCAGTGGTAATTAGAAAGACCCCCCGGGGAAAAAGAGAGATGTCTCCTACGTTACCCGTAATATGTGCAAGTATCGACGTAATTTCATAGAGTCATCCGGTCTGAATGCTACATGAAGAACATAAGCCAGATGACGGAACGGGGAGACCTAGGATGTAGAAGATCATAACATAAGTGATTCGGCAGATTTGGATTCCTATATATCCACTCATGTGGTACTTCATCATACGATTCATATAAGATCCATCTGTCTAGATATCATCATATACATCTAGAAAGCCGTATGCTTTGGAAGAAGCTTGTACAGTTTGGGAAGGGGTTTTGATTGATAAAAAAGAAGAATCTACTTCAACCGATATGCCCTTAGGCACGGCCATACATAACATAGAAATCACACTTGGAAAGGGTGGACAATTAGCTAGAGCAGCAGGCGCTGTAGCGAAACTGATTGCAAAAGAGGGTAAATCGGCCACATTAAGATTACCATCTGGGGAGGTCCGTTTGATATCCAAAAACTGCTTAGCAACAGTCGGACAAGTGGGTAATGTTGGGGTGAACCAAAAGAGTTTGGGTAGAGCCGGATCTAAGTGTTGGCTAGGTAAGCGTCCTGTAGTAAGAGGAGTAGTTATGAACCCTGTAGACCATCCCCATGGGGGCGGTGAAGGGAGAGCCCCAATTGGTAGAAAAAAACCCACAACCCCTTGGGGTTATCCTGCGCTTGGAAGAAGAAGTAGGAAAAGGAACAAATATAGTGATAGTTTTCTTCTTCGTCGCCGTAAATAGGAACATTGAAAATCGAATTTTTGGAATTGGAAATAATATGAT